ATGCACATTATTTTAATAATGTAAATAGATGCAAATTGGATCCCCAAAAATACTTCTAGAGGTTTTCCTGTTTCCGGGGGGTTTTCAGGAGTGATAGCTATCTCAGTAGTTTAGGGGGGTAGGGGGGTTTTACGCAAAGAAACCGTAAGAAATCCCAGAGGGGGAACTCTTAGGGAAGTTAGGAGAACTTAACACTACTTATGCACATGATATCCTAATATGTGGTTCTTTACGTAATATCTTTTCACCATTCATACTATTCGCCTGCGGCAAGAAAAATGTACACCCTTGTCTGTTATTCCCGTGTGCACTGTGAAATGCCAGGTGAAAGGAAAAAAAAATAAAAAACCCCTTGCCCGATGGAAAGAACGCCCGGCTTGGTGGGTAACGAGGAGTATGTACTCCACCATTAACTTATGTCAGCGTCGATGAAAGTGTGAGGAATAACATCAAGTAATGGCCCTGAAGTAGGAACCAAATGCCAGGAATAATTCACTGTGTGAAACCCCCACAATAGTTGTCCCTCACCTTCAATAACCGTTGGCATTAAGAAATCAACTGATGGTAGGCTCTTACTACATTAAGATTTTGAGATATGACGAGATGTTGGGTAAAGGTATAACTTAACTCATGAGTATTTGTGTTCGGTCTTAAATGTCGCCCGTCCAAGATTTAATAATTTATTAGATAAAACAGTAGATGCTTTATGTAAACCTTAGTAATATGGTGATATATGAATGGGGTAATCCTAGATATGTTGATAAAACATATATGTACTTGAATGCCCTTTATATGGTTAATATAAATGTATGGTGTTAATACATACGTGTATTAAGCACCTGATAGCATTTGCAAACATTTGCAAATACTTGCAAATACTTGCAAATACTTGCAAATACTTGCAAATACTTGCAAATACTTGCAAATACTTGCAAATACTTGCAAATACTTGCAAATACTTGCAAATACTTGCAAATACTTGCAAATACTTGCAAATACTTGCAAAGAATAGTTTAGTTTAGAATCCTAGCTTTGGGAGTTAGGGGTGGGAGTTAGAATCTCCTTTCTTTGAGCAGTAGGGAGGATTTTAACCTCCGGCGGCCGGTTTACAAGACCGGCGCTCTGGCGCTGAGCTACTAGTGCAGGCTCATCCGAGGGCTTTGTTCTCGAGCCATCCTGCGAGGGGAGTGAGAACGAGGAAGAGGAAGAAGTATAGGAAAGACGCGATTTGTCCAATAATGATAAAGGGGTGTTCAACTGGTATTCCTCCAATTCAAGTGAGAATGGCGACGTCCGCGATAAGAGTTCAGAAGAGGAACTGGGATAGGGGTCGAAATGTGATGCCTCGTTGTTTTGATGTGTGGAGAATAGGAACAATTATGAGGACGAGAATGGATGCTAGTAGAGCTAGAACCCCTCCCAATTTATTTGGAATGGAGCGAAGGATGGCATACGCGAACAGGAAATATCATTCGGGTTTAATATGTGGCGGGGTAACTAGGGGGTTGGCGGGGGTGAAGTTGTCGGGGTCTCCCAAGAGGTTTGGGGAGAAGAGAGCAAGGGCTGTTAGAGCGATAAGCAGGACTGCAAAGCCGAGGAGGTCTTTGTAGGAGAAGTAGGGGTGGAAAGAGACTTTGTCGGCGTCGGAGTTTAGGCCGAGGGGGTTGTTAGAGCCGGTTTCATGAAGGAACAGGAGGTGAATGAGTGTAGCGCCCGCAATAACAAATGGAAAAAGGAAGTGAAAGGCAAAGAACCGAGTGAGAGTAGCGTTGTCTACGGAAAAGCCGCCTCAGATTCATTGGACTAGGGTGTTGCCTACGTAAGGTACTGCGGATAGAAGATTGGTAATGACGGTTGCTCCTCAGAACGATATTTGACCTCAAGGGAGGACATATCCGACAAAGGCGGTTATTATTACTAGCAAGAGGAGCACTACTCCAATGTTCCATGTTTCTTTATAAAGGTATGAGCCATAGTACAGTCCTCGTCCAATATGCATATAGATGCAAATGAAGAAGAAAGATGCGCCGTTGGCATGAAGGTTGCGAATAAGTCAGCCGTAGTTAACATCCCGGCAAATATGTGCTACTGATGAGAAGGCGGTTGCGATATCTGCGGTGTAGTGCATGGCTAGGAAAAGGCCCGTGAGGATTTGAGTAATTAGACAAAGTCCCAGCAGGGAGCCAAAGTTTCATCACACTGAGATGTTTGAGGGAGCAGGGAGATCAACAAGTGCGTCGTTTGCAATTTTTAGTAGGGGATGGGTTTTTCGGAGGCTTGCCATTAGAGGTTCTTGTAGTTGAATAACAACGGTGGTTTTTCAAGCCATTAGTCCTGGTTAGAGTCCTGGCAGGAATTATGACCTATATTATGTCTTTGTTTTTATTTGGGTTGGTGTTAGGGTTGGTGGCGGTAGCTTCTAATCCTTCCCCGTATTTTGCTGCTTTGGGGTTGGTGGTAGTAGCGGGCATGGGGTGTGGGGTATTAATTAATTATGGGGGTCCTTTTCTGTCCTTAGTTTTATTTCTGATCTATTTGGGGGGCATGTTGGTCGTGTTTGCATATTCAGCGGCTCTTGCCGCCGAGCCTTACCCTGAGACCTGGGGGAGCCGGCCTGTTGCTGGCTATATGGCTATTTACGTGGTGGGGGTGGTGCTTGCTTCTAGTAAGTTTTGAGGAGGGTGGGATGAGTTTTCTTGAGTTCCAGGGGATGAACTTGGTGAACTTTCTGTTTTTCGAGGGGATATCGGAGGGGTGGCTTTAATATATTCAGCGGGGGGAGGGATATTAATTATTAGTGCGTGGGTTCTTCTGCTAACACTCTTAGTTGTGCTAGAATTAACTCGAGGGCTCAGTCGTGGGACTTTGCGAGCTGTCTAGTTAATAAACAGGAGGGTAGCTAAGGTGAGGGTTAAGATAAAGAGGGCGAGGTAGGTTTTGATTATACCGCGCTGCGTGTTGCTTGTGGTTGTGATGAGGGGTAAATTAAAAGCGGCCGTGGCTTTTGGGCCTGATTTTTCTAGTCACGTTTGGTCCACCATTTGGCTAGCAATTGCTTGACCCAGGATCAAGTTGAGCTTAGGGGCAAGTCGATGAATAATCATGGGAAAGAAGCCCAGCATGTTAGAAAAATGATGGGGGGCTAAGTAGGGGGTGGCTTTGAGTTGTTTGCTTGTAAGCAATGCTAGTTCAAGGGCGAGGAGAAGGCCCCCAATTGTAACAATCAATGCGGCTAGTTTGAGTAAGGGGGGTATCGTCATAACAGGTGTTTTTAGTGGGAGGATAATAGAGGTGATTAGAAAGCCGGCGACGATGCTGCCTCAAGCTAGTCGTTTAATCGGGTTGATGACTGCCGGGTTGTTTTCATTAATGGGGGAGAGGGGGTTAAAGCGGGGATGGCCCATGACTACGAAGTATACGACTCGGAGGCTATAAATGGCTGTGAACGAGGTGGCTAGAAGAGTAAGAACAAGGGCTCAGGCGTTCAGGTGGGATGTGTTTAATGCTTCAATGATTGCGTCTTTGGAAAAGAAGCCTGCTAAAAAGGGGGTGCCCGTAAGGGCAAGGCTGCCAATAGTTAAGCACGAGGAAGTAAAGGGAGTTAGGTTATGTATACCCCCCATTTTCCGAATATCTTGCTCGTCGTTTAGGCTATGAATAATGGAGCCTGAGCAGAGAAAAAGCATTGCTTTGAAGAAAGCATGGGTGCAAATATGAAGAAAAGCTAGCTGTGGCTGATTTAAGCCTAAAGTCACTATTATTAATCCCAGCTGGCTGGATGTTGAGAATGCAACAATTTTCTTGATGTCGTTCTGGGTTAGGGCGCAGGTGGCTGTGAATAAGGTTGTGAGGGCACCAAGGCAAAGGCAGACGGTAAGGGCGGTGGGGTTTTCTGCTAGAAGGGGGCTCATCCGAATTAAAAGGAAAATGCCCGCAACTACTATAGTACTAGAATGTAGTAGGGCAGATACCGGCGTAGGGCCTTCTATTGCAGAGGGAAGCCAGGGGTGGAGCCCGAATTGGGCGGATTTTCCTGTGGCTGCAATAATTAATCCCAGAAGGGGGAAGGTGAGGTCGAAGTCTTTGGCGGTTGTGAATACCTGTTGTATTTCCCAGGAGTTGAGGTTTGTGGCCATTCATGCCATGGCAAAGACTAAGCCGATGTCCCCGACTCGGTTGTACACGACTGCTTGCAGGGCTGCTGTGTTTGCATCTGCTCGTCCGTACCATCAACCAATGAGTAGGAAGGATATGATGCCAACTCCTTCCCACCCAATAAAGAGTTGAAAGAGGTTATTTGCTGTAACTAGAATAATTATAGCAATTAGAAAGATTAGAAGATATTTAAAAAAGCGGTTCATAAAGGGGTCGGCGTGTATGTACCAGGATGCAAATTCTAAAATAGATCAGGTTACATAAAGGGCGATGGGGGTAAAAATAATTGAGTAATGGTCAAATTTAAAGCTGACATTAATGTCAAAGGTTAGGGTGTTCATTCAGGTTCAGGAAGTGATAATTGTCTCTGCTCCCTCATTGACAAACAGAAAAAGGGGGAGGAGACTAACTAAAAAAGCTAGCTTAACTGCAGTCTTAACGTGGGAGAGGGCTCAGTCGTTTTCTCGCGGGCTCGGGCTTAGTGTAGTGAGGATTGGGTACGTTAGGAGCGTAAAGATAATAATCAAGCTTGAGGTTATTATTAGGGAAGTGGGGTGCATAGCTGCTACTTGGATTTGCACCAAGAGTTTTTGGTTCCTAAGACCAACGGATGAACTGTTATCCTTTAGAAGCAGGGCGAGTGAGCCCTGGGGTTCAACCAAGGTCGCGGAGATTAGCAGTCTTCGTTGCTGGCGAGCCTCTCTCGGTGGGCAAGGGGATTTTAACCTCTGTTTTTAGAATCACAATCTAATGTTTTTGTTAAACTATGCCTACAGCATGCTCATCCTCAAATCAGTTCTGGTTTAAGTATCAGAAGGGCCAAGGGTAATAGGTGGAGGGCCATGAGTAAGTGTTCTCGAGAGTGAGAAGGGTCCAGGGCAACGAGGTGTGAGGGAATCGGCCCTCGCTGGGTTATAAGAAACATATAGAGGGAATAGCTTGCGGTAATTAATATGCCCGCCCCGGTCAATGCAAGGGTTCATCAGGACCAGCTAAACAAAGAGATTACAATTATCAACTCCCCCATGAGATTTGGGAGTGGGGGAAGGGCCAGGTTGGCTAGGCTGGCAATAAATCACCAGGCTGTTATTAGGGGTAGGACTATTTGTAGGCCTCGGGCTAAGACCATTGTTCGACTGTGGGTTCGTTCGTAGTTTGTATTGGCCAAGCAGAATAGGGCGGAGGATGTTAGGCCGTGGGCAATCATCAAGATTAAGGCCCCTGAAAACCCCCAGGGGGTTTGAATAAGAATGCCTCCTACAACAAGGCCCATATGGCTCACAGAGGAATAGGCAATGAGTGACTTTAGGTCTGTTTGACGTAGGCAAATTGAGCCTGTTATAATTACTCCTCATAGCGCAAAAATAATAAATGGATAGCTTAGGTCCTTAGTTAGGGGTTCAAGCATGATTATAATTCGCATTATGCCGTATCCTCCTAGTTTAAGAAGGACGGCTGCAAGAATCATAGAGCCTGCGACGGGTGCTTCTACATGGGCTTTGGGGAGTCACAGGTGAACTCCATATAGGGGCATTTTTACTAGAAAAGCGATGAGGCAGCCTGCTCACCAGAGCTTGTCTGCAAAGGATGTTAAGTAGAGGGGATCGGAGAACTGCAGAGTAAGCAGTGAAAGGGTGCCAGTGCTGTTTTGTAGCAGTAAAAGGGCTACTAGTAGTGGAAGTGAGCCTGCTAGGGTATAAAATAAGAAATAGACGCCTGCATTGAGCCGCTCTGTTTGGTTCCCTCAGCGGGTAATAATAATTAAAGTGGGGATCAGGGTAGCCTCAAATATAACATAAAACATAATTACCTCGGTGGCGCTAAAAGCTAGAATAAGGAAGAATTGAAGGGACGTCAAGAGTGTAATATATATTCGTTGGCGGTTTAGGGGCTCTAAGGCTGTGTGATTTTGGCTTGCTAGGATTATTAAGGGCAGAAGTCAGCAGGTAAGAACAAGAAGGGGCGTGGATAGGGGGTCTGTTGCCATGTAGAGGCCCAGGCTTGATCAACCGGTCTCTGATGTGTTTTTTAATCAAGTCAAACTGGCGAGTGCAACAATGAGGCTGTGGGAGAGGGTTGTTGGTCAAAGTCATTTGGCAGGGGCTGCCCAGGCAGTTGGAATGAGCATAAGTGTTGGGATAAGAATTTTTAGCATTGTAGGAGGTTTAGGCTTTGGAGTCGGTCAGTTCCGTGGGTGCGGGCGGTGGCGACTAGAAGGGCAAGACCTGCGCTTGCTTCACAGGCTGAGAATGCGAGAAGGAGTATAGGGGCTGCTGAAAAGCTTGTAGAGTCTAATTGTAAGGTTCAAAGAGAGAGTGCAATAAATAAGGAAAGCATCATCCCCTCTAAGCATAAAAGGGCGGAGAGAAGGTGGGTACGATGGAATGCTAGGCCTGTTAGCCCTAGGATGAAGGCTGATGAAAAAGCAAAGTGAACGGGGGTCATTAGGCAATTATGGACTTTAACCACAAGTTTTTGAGCCGAAATCAAATGTTTTTCTTAGACTAATTGCCTATTCGGCTCACTCTAGGCCCCCTTGCAGTCATTCATAAATAAGGCCCAAGGTCAGGAGGGCGAGGACGGCGGAGGCTCATAAGAATGTTAAAAGTGGGGCTGTAAGTTGGTCCCCTCAGGGAAGGGGCAGGAGAAGGGCAATTTCCAGGTCAAAAAGGAGGAATAGGATGGCGACAAGGAAGAATCGAAGAGAAAAAGGCAGGCGGGCTGAGCCTAGGGGGTCAAATCCACATTCGTAAGGGGATAATTTTTCGTGGTCTGGTGTTATTTGGGGGAGCCAAAAGGATACAAGAGCTAGGATGATGGGTAAAATAGTAGTAATAGCAATAATAGTTGTAATTAAATTCATTATCTTTCCTTGGATTTTAACCAAGACCGGGTGATTGGAAGTCACTTATACTTACTTAATACTAGAAAGACTAGGAACCTCATCAGTAGATGGAGATATACAGGAAGAGTCAAACAACATCTACAAAGTGTCAATATCAGGCGGCTGCTTCGAACCCAAAATGGTGTTCGGATGTAAAGTGGTACTGAACTTGCCGGAGTAGACAGACGGCAAGGAATGTAGAGCCAATAATGACATGAAGTCCATGGAAGCCGGTTGCTACAAAAAATGTAGCGCCATAGACGCCGTCTGCGATGGTGAATGGGGCTTCGTAGTACTCCATGGCTTGAAGAAATGAAAAATAAAAGCCTAGGAGAATTGTTAATGCGAGGGATTGAATGGCTTGTTTTCGTTCTCCTTCTATGATGCTGTGGTGTGCTCAAGTGACGGTTACTCCGGAGGCAAGTAGAACGGCGGTATTTAGCAAGGGTACTTCAAACGGGTCTAGGGGGGTGATTCCCGTAGGGGGCCAGCAACCCCCTAATTCAGGGGTGGGAGCCAGGCTTGAGTGGTAGAATGCTCAGAAGAATCCAAGAAAAAAGAAGACCTCTGAGGTAATAAAAAGAATTATGCCATATCGGAGCCCTTTTTGTACAGGAGGTGTATGGTGACCTTGGAATGTGCCCTCCCGAACGATGTCTCGTCATCATTGGTACATTGTTAGAAGAAGAAGGGCTATTCCAAGGCCCATAAGTGTTGTTGAGTGGAAGTGGAATCAGATTGCAAGACCGGATGTCATTAACAGGGCGGCTACTGCACCTGTTAGAGGTCAGGGGCTGGGGTCAACTATGTGGTATGCATGTGCTTGATGGGCCATTAGACGTTTTCTTGTAGGTAGAGGGTTAGAAGAAGGACAAATACGTAGGCTTGAATTATGGCCACGGCGATCTCCAGAAGGGTTAAAAGAACAAGAACGGTTGAAGTTAAGATTGCGACTGTAGGTATCAGGGGTAGCAGGACGAATGCGGCTGTGGCGATGAGCTGAATTAGAAGGTGGCCTGCGGTAAGGTTAGCCGTGAGCCGCACTCCGAGGGCGAGGGGGCGAATAAATAGGCTAATTGTTTCGATGACAATAAGAACTGGGATTAGAGGTCCGGGGGTGCCTTCGGGTAGGAGATGTCCGAGGGCATGGGTAGGCTGGTTTCGTATCCCAATAATTACTGTTGCTAGTCAAAGGGGGACTGCCAGTCCTAAGTTGAGGGACAGTTGGGTGGTGGGGGTAAAGGTGTAAGGAAGGAGGCCAAGCATATTAAGTGTGATCAAGAAAATCATTAATGAGGCCAAAAGAGCGGCTCATTTGTGTCCTCCTGTGTTTAGGGGAAGAAGGAGCTGTTGAGTAAAACGATTAATGAACCAGCCTTGGAGGGCAAGAAATCGGTTGTTTAGTCAGCGAGTAGAAGGCGCAGGGTAGAGGAGTCAGGGGAGGGAGAGGGCCAGTGCTATAAGAGGCACTCCTATAAATGTGGGGCTCATAAATTGGTCAAAGAAGCTTAGTGTCATGGTCAGGTTCAGGGCTCTGTTTTAGGTTTTTCGGTGCTTTGAGATGTAGGTTCATTAGGATAGGTGTGGGCGAGAATTTTTGTTGGAACAACAACTAGAAAAATTAGTCAAGTGAAGACTAGAATGGCAAATCAAGGTGCGGGGTTAAGCTGAGGCATGTCGCTAGGGGTGGTTGGGAGTCACCAATCTTTAGCTTAAAAGGCTAACGCTAGGCCCAGTTTAGCTTCTTAGCGAGGCGTCTTCAAGTATTAGGGAGGATCAGTTTTCAAAGTGTTCTAGAGGAACTGCCTCTACTACGATAGGCATAAAGCTGTGGTTTGCGCCGCAAATCTCAGAGCATTGCCCGTAGAAAACCCCTGGTCGGGATGCAATAAAGGCTGTTTGATTTAGGCGTCCTGGAACTGCGTCCATTTTAACTCCTAGGGCGGGAACTGCCCATGAGTGGAGAACGTCTTCGGCAGAGACTAGTACCCGGATAGGGGATTCGACAGGGATTACTATTCGGTGGTCTGCTTCTAAGAGACGGAATTGGCCAGGGGAGAGGTCTTGTGTTGGGATTATGTACGAGTCAAATCCCAGGTCTTCGTAGTCCGTGTATTCGTAGCTTCAGTATCATTGATGTCCTATTGCTTTAATAGTTAGATGGGGGTCATTAATCTCATCCATTAGATAAAGAATACGAAGGGAGGGAAGAGCAATTAAAATAAGAATAATCGCGGGGAGAACGGTTCAAATAATTTCGATCTCTTGAGAATCCAAAATATATTTGTTGGTTAATTTAGTGGAGACTATTGCCACAATAATGTAAAGTACTAGAGTGCTAATAAGGAACACAATTATGAGGGCGTGGTCATGAAAATGAAGAAGTTCTTCTATCACAGGTGAAGCTGCATCTTGAAATCCTAGCTGAGAGGGATGGGCCATTGTTAACAAGATACGCGGGGATTTAACCCACGATTCTGCCTTGACAAGGCAGTGTAATAGTTATTTTACTAGTATCTTATAAAGAAAGTGACAGAGCGGTTATGTGGCTGGCTTGAAATCAGCCCATGGGGGTTCGACTCCTCCTTTTCTCGTTAATTAGCCTGAACTTGAACAAAGGCAGGCTCTTCAAATGTATGATAAGGGGGAGGGCAGCCGTGCAGTCATTCAACATTAGTTGTAGTTAATTCAACTGCTAGTACTTCACGTTTGGCGGCAAAGGCCTCTCAAATAATAAACAAAAATATAATTACTGCCACTAGAGAAATTAGAGACCCAATGGATGATACCGTGTTTCAAAGGGTATAGGCGTCTGGGTAGTCTGAGTATCGGCGAGGTATCCCGGCCAGTCCAAGGAAGTGTTGGGGGAAGAATGTTAAATTTACTCCTGCAAACATGATGCCAAAGTGGATTTTTGTTCAGGTGCTATGGAGGGTATATCCTGAAAATAGGGGGAATCAGTGGACGAAAGCGGCAACAATGGCGAATACGGCCCCCATAGACAGAACATAATGGAAGTGAGCCACGACGTAATAGGTGTCATGGAGGACGATGTCCAGAGAGGAGTTGGCTAGGACAATCCCGGTTAGCCCTCCTACTGTGAAAAGGAAAATAAAGCCCAGGGCCCATAGAAGAGGGGTTTCTCATTTAATTGATCCTCCGTGGAGAGTTGCAAGTCAGCTAAATACTTTGACGCCAGTGGGAATAGCAATAATTATCGTAGCAGATGTAAAATACGCTCGGGTGTCAACATCCATTCCGACTGTAAACATATGGTGGGCTCACACGATAAAGCCTAGCAGGCCGATGGCCATTATAGCTCAGACTATGCCCATGTAGCCGAAAGGCTCTTTTTTTCCTGCGTAGTATGCAACAATATGCGAAATCATTCCAAAGCCGGGTAAAATAAGAATATAGACCTCTGGGTGGCCAAAGAATCAGAATAAGTGTTGGTAAAGAATGGGGTCGCCTCCTCCCGCGGGGTCGAAGAAGGTTGTGTTTAAATTTCGATCTGTTAGGAGTATTGTGATGCCTGCGGCGAGAACTGGAAGTGAGAGGAGAAGTAGAACAGCGGTAATTAGCACAGCTCACACGAATAAGGGTGTCTGATACTGAGAAATAGCAGGGGGTTTTATGTTAATAATTGTCGTGATAAAATTAATGGCCCCTAGGATTGAAGAGATCCCTGCTAGGTGTAGTGAGAAGATTGTTAAATCAACGGATGCCCCGGCGTGTGCTAAGTTCCCAGCGAGGGGTGGGTACACGGTCCACCCGGTTCCGGCACCCGCTTCTACTCCTGAGGAGGCGAGAAGTAGGAGGAAAGAAGGAGGGAGAAGTCAAAAGCTCATGTTATTTATTCGAGGAAATGCTATGTCGGGGGCTCCAATCATGAGCGGCACAAGTCAGTTTCCGAATCCCCCAATCATAATTGGTATCACTATAAAGAAAATTATTACAAAGGCGTGTGCTGTAACAATTACGTTATAAATCTGGTCGTCCCCGAGGAGTGCGCCGGGCTGGCTTAGTTCTGCCCGGATAAGCAAACTTAAGGCAGTGCCTACTATTCCGGCTCAAGCACCAAATACTAGATAAAGGGTGCCGATGTCTTTGTGATTAGTCGAGAAGAATCAACGTGTGGTGGCCACAGGTAGGATGGCTGAGTGTTTAAGCGGTGGATTGTAGCCCCACGGACAGAGGTTAAAGCCCTCTTCTTGCCAAGCCCCGAGGTGTTTGACATATTAGATTGCAAATCTTAAGGAGCAGGCTAACGTCTGCCGGGGCTTTCCCCCGCCTTTTGTCCCCGACAGGCGGGGGAAAGATTAGACGGATGCTCGCTGGCTAGGGCGCTTAGCTGTTAACTAAGAATTTGTAGGATCGAGGCCTACCCGTCTAGTAAGGCTTTAGCTTAATTAAAGTGTCTGTTTTGCATGCAGGAGATGTGGGGTAGTATCCCGCAAGTCTTATCAGGGACTAAGAGACTTTCACTCTTGCTTAGGGCTTTGAAGGCCCTTGGTCTCTTACTAACCTAAGTCCCTTAAAGAGTGAGCAGGGCTAGCATAGCGGGTGTTAGTGGAAGCATAAGAAGGGTTGCTGTGGTTGCGATGGCTAGGGGGAGCGTTAATTGTGAGTGTTGGAGTCGTCAGGGGGTAGTGCCTGTTAGGTTGTTTGGGGACATGGTTAGGGCTATCGCGTATGTGAGACGGAGGTAGAAGTAGAGGCTGAGAAGGGCCGACATCGCTGCCAGGGTCGCTGTGGGGGCAAGGTCTTGTTTGGTTAGTTCCTGCAGAATGAGCCACTTTGGTATAAAGCCGGTCAGTGGGGGCAGCCCGCCAAGTGAGAGGAGAACTAAGGGGGTGAGGGCTGTGAGAGCCGGGGCTTTGGCCCATGAGGTGGCAAGCATATTAATGTTGGTAGACTTATTGAGTTTAAACACAAGGAAAGTTGAGGTTGTTATTACAAAGTATGTGAGTAGAGTGAGAAGCGTAAGGGAGGGGGAAAATTGTAAAACAATAATTATTCAGCCGAGGTGGGCGATGGATGAGTAGGCAAGGACCTTACGTAGTTGGGTTTGATTTAGCCCTCCCCAACCTCCAACAAGGGTGGATGCAAGACCAAAGGCGACTAAAATGGTGGAGTTGGCGGGTTGAATTTGTAGGAGGAGTGCAAAGGGAGCTAGTTTTTGTCAAGTGGACAAGATTAGGCCTGTGGTCAGGTCTAATCCTTGAAGAACCTCGGGTAGTCATGAGTGAACAGGTGCAAGTCCAACCTTTAGCGCTAGGGCGAGGGTAATTAGGGTGATGGGGAGAGGGTGGGACATCTGTTGGATTTCTCACTGCCCTGTTAATCATGCATTGGTGGTGCTGGCAAAAAGAAGTATAGCGGCTGCAGTGGCCTGGGTAAGAAAATATTTAGTGGTGGCTTCTACCGCTCGGGGGTGGTGGTGTTGTGCTATCAGGGGAATAATAGCGAGGGTATTTATTTCAAGTCCCATTCAGGCGAGGAGTCAATGTGAGCTCGCGAAGGTGATGGTGGTGCCTAGACCTAAACCAAAAAGTAGGGCGGCTAAGATGTACGGGTTCATTAGTAAAGGAAGGAGTTTAACCAACATGTTTGGGGTATGGGCCCAAAAGCTTAATTAGCTGACTTTACTAGGAAGTGGTGTAGTGGAAGCACCAAGAGTTTTGATCTCTTTAGGTAGGGTTCGAGTCCCTTCTTTCTAAGGAGTTGGGGGGACTTTAACCCCCATGGTTCACTCTATCAAAGTGGCCCTTTGTTTCAGGCACAACTCCCGGGCTACAGCTGAGGGGGTAAGCCAGCAAATGCAATAGGGAGAGCTAGGTGTCAGATTACTAAGGCCAGGGTCAGAGGGAGGAAATTTTTTCAGATTAGGTGCATTAGTTGGTCATATCGGAAGCGGGGGTAGGATGCTCGTACCCAGAGAAAGACGACTGCGAGAAAGGCTGCTTTAGTCATAAGATTGACAGCAGTGAGTTCGGGGATGGTGGGGATGTGGGAGGCGCCTAAAAAGAGTGTGGCGGAGAGGGTATTTATAAGTAAAATATTTGCGTATTCTGCTAAGAAGAACAGGGCAAAAGGCCCTCCGGCATATTCGACGTTAAAGCCCGAAACTAGTTCAGACTCGCCTTCAGTTAAATCAAAGGGGGCACGATTGGTTTCTGCGAGGGTAGAAATGTACCATATCGCGGCGAGGGGTCAGGCGGGTAGGATTAACCAAATGCTTTCTTGGGCTACGTTAAAGGTTTGTAATGTAAAGCCTCCCGAAAAAATGATGATATTTAGAAGAATTAGGCCTAAACTTACCTCATATGAGATTGTTTGAGCTACGGCTCGGAGGGCACCAATGAGAGCGTATTTTGAATTGGAGGCTCACCCTGAGCCAAGAATCGAGTAGACAGCTAGGCTGGATAGGGCTAGAAGGAAGAGGATTCCCAGGTTTAGGTCTACTACTGGGTAAGGTATGGGCATAGGGGCTCAGAGGGTGAGGGCCAGTGTTAGGGCAAGGACAGGGGTTAAAATAAAGAGTAGGGGGGAGGCGGTCGAAGGGCGAACGGGCTCTTTAATAAAGAGTTTGACACCGTCGGCGATAGGTTGTAGCAGTCCATAAGGTCCCACGATATTCGGGCCCTTTCGTAGTTGTATGTAGCCTAGGACTTTTCGTTCTAGAAGGGTTAAGAAGGCAACAGCTAGAAGGACGGGTACGATGAAAGCTAAGGGGTTAATAATGTGAGTAATTAGTACTGAAATCATAGTTAAGAAGAGGACTTGAACCTCTGTAGAAAGGGCTTAGGCCTTTTGCAATTGCCGGGCTCTGCCACCTTAACATGCCGTTTTCTTCGGCGGGGGGGGCATGCCCTCTTGCCTATTTTAGTTGATTTCACTAGGTGGGGGTGAGGCGTGCCTGGGGCATGGGCCTCCTCTTCTCGGTCCTTTCGTACTAGAAAAGATCATGTCATAGATAGAAACTGACCTGGATTACTCCGGTCTGAACTCAGATCACGTAGGACTTTAATCGTTGAACAAACGAACCCTTAATAGCGGCTGCACCATTAGGATGTCCTGATCCAACATCGAGGTCGTAAACCCCCTTGTCGATATGGGCTCTAAAAGGGGATTGCGCTGTTATCCCTAGAGTAACTCGGTTCGTTGATCGGCGTTGCCGGATCTTGTTGGTCAGAAATTCTGTTATTTAGAGCAGGAGCTCTAAGTTGTAGGAGGAGGTGCTCCCATTCCACGTGGGGGTTTTTTGTTTCCCCGCGGTCGCCCCAACCAAAGACATTTGGACAGGCTTCATTTGGTTTTGTTCCTTATCAGGGAGTGTTTAACATGATCTGCCTTTTGTCTAAAGCTTCATAGGGTCTTCTCGTCTTATGTTAGTATCCCCGCTTCTGCACGGGGAGATCAATTTCATTGACTTGAAAGAGGAGACAGTTAAGCCCTCGTTATGCCATTCATACAGGTCTCCATTTAAAAGACAAGTGATTGCGCTACCTTCGCACGGTCAAAATACCGCGGCCGTTAAACTTATAGTCACAGGGCAGGCGGGACCTCTTATTTTTATGTTTACAAGAGGCGATGTTTTTGGTAAACAGGCGAGGCTTGGTGTGTTTGCCGAGTTCCTTCTCTTTCTTTTAGTCTTTCCTTAAGGGCACGCCTGTGTGGGGTTAACGGTTAATTAACTGAATGTTTTTCTGGTTGTTTGGTCTGTTGTTCAGTGCCCTCTGGGGTTGGGGCCGTTAAGGTTCGGCGGGGTGTCCGTTCCGACTTACACATGTGCAAGGAGAGAGGCTTGGGCTCTCTTATTACTCATATTAGCAGGGTCGCTCCCATGTTTGCATGGGACGGCCTGGTAAAACTAGGGGGATAAGATTAGATGATCCGAATAAAGGGGCCAGTTAAATATTTGAGCTTTAACGCTTTCTGTAGGGATGGCTGCTTTTAGGCCCACCCAAATATCTTTCCTTTAGAATTATGATCTTTACCCTCCTGTTAAAGTTGTATCTTGGTTCAAAGGGGCTGTACCCCCTTTGACTAACTCTCTTGGCTTCTCAAGGCATCAGAAGGGGTTAAACTGAAGTGAATGAAGAATCCGGGAGGCTGAACTTCTATTCATTTCCCAGGCAACCAGCTATAACTAAGTTCGGTAGGTCTGTCACCTCTACTCAAAGCTCTTCCCACTCTTTTGCCACAGAGACGGGTTTGCCCTGTTAACAGGCTGTCTTGGAGTAGCTCACTTAGTTTCGGGTTATCAAACTAAAGCACACTTTGCTTGGGTTACACTAGCTAAATCATGATGCAAAAGGTACGAGAATAAATCTCTGCTTTTTTGGGCTTCACTGGGTTATTTCACTTCTCTTTCAGCGTTCCCTTGCGGTACTGTCTCTGTTGCTCCACAGGGCCTTTTCTGTCGCACATACTAAGGGGGAAAAATGGTTTGTTTATGTAATACTAGTGTATTAAGGGGTATTAATATCGGTTTGTTGTTTCTGGTTCTGGGGGGCTAGCTGTTGGGCGTCAGGGCGCTCCGATTTGCACGGGGGACTTCTCAGTGTAAGGGAGATGCTTTTCTATCTTAGCTACGCTCTGATTTTCCAAGTGCACCTTCCGGTACACTTACCATGTTACGACTTGCCTCCCCTTCGCGATTGTAAGGTCTTAGTTATGTTAGTTTATAGGCTTGGGGAGAGTGACGGGCGGTGTGTGCGCGCTTCAGGGCCAAATTCAGCGGGACGCTCTATTTCCTGCTTACTGCTAAATCCTCCTTCAGATGTACGTTTCAGTACGTCGTCCGTATTTCCTATTGTAGGAAATGTAGCCCATTTCTTCCCTCCCCATACGCTACACCTCGACCTGACGTTTTAGGTTGTGCCAATTCTGCTTACTATTTAACCTTCACAGGGTAAGCTGACGACGGCGGTATATAGGCGGGGAAAACAAGGGGAGGTGAGGTTGAACGGGGGTTATCGGTTCTAGAACAGGCTCCTCTAGGTGGATCTAAAGCACCGCCAAGTCCTTTGGGTTTTAAGCTAATGCTTGTAGTCCCCGGGCGGGCAGCGGGTGTAGTATGCTGCCAATGTTTACGGCTAGGCATAGTGGGGTATCTAATCCCAGTTTGTGTCATAGCTTTCGTGGGTTCAGGGCTATAAAGCCACTTTCGTGGTTGAGCTTCTAGTCTTCGGGTGCGTATAACAGTTCTGAAGATATTCGGCTTTAGTTTTGTAAAAATCTTAACCACGCTTTACGCCGGCGTCTATCAACTTGGGCCTCTCGTATAACCGCGGTGGCTGGCACGAGTTTTACCAGCCCTCTTAGCTTTAACTAAGTCAAGTTTTCACTTATGGCTTAATGTTTATCACTGCTGAGTTCCCATGGGGGTGTGGCTAAGCAAGGTGTCGTGGGCTAGTCGGGGTGTGCCTGATACCAGCTCCTTGTTCCCGGGCAGGGAACTGTAGGGCATTCTCACGGGGATGCGGATACTTGCATGTGTAAGTTTAGCTAAAGTCGATAGAAAAGTCAGGACCAAGCCTTTGTGCTTCCGGAGCTTTCTAGGGCTCATCTTAACATCTTCAGTGTTATGCTTTAATTAAGCTACGATAGC